ATAGAAACACAACAACACCTAACAAAAAAAGACAAAGCAACGCTATAAAAAAGAAGAAAAAAAGCCAAAAAAAAAGGTCCACGCCCCTTGACTAGTAAAAACAAAGAACTCAACAAAAAAAAAGAATTAAAAAACAACATCATCTATCACTTTAAAGCTAAGGCCAAAAAACGTTCTGAAGTTATGAGCCTCAAGGTTTATTTTAAGTTTTAACCTACTCAGCTTTAATATTCCAAACAAACTAAAACCATCAAAAAGACCGTCATCCAAGGAATAAATCTCTTCCAAACCAGCCTCATAAGTAAATCATAGCGTAAACGAGGAAAACTACCACGAAGCAGAACAAAAAGAAAACAAAAAAAAAACACACTAATTCAAAACCAAGACCAATCCAAAACTTTAACCCCACAACCCCCATAAAACAAAGACCTAAAAACGCAACAAGATAACAAAATGGAACTATACTCACTGATAAACAAAAACGCAAAACCTGCTCCACCATACTCAACATGGTAACCCGAAACCAATTCAGACTCTCCCTCAGCAAAATCAAAGGGAGCACGATGAACCTCAGCCACACAGGTTAAAAACCACACAACACAAGGCCAAGACCAAAAAAATAAAGGCCAAAAAGAAACGCGATCACCAACCCTATAAAAATCTCTCCTAAAATAATAAAACATAAAAAAACCTAAACCCAAAGTAAAACTAATCTCATAAGATACTGTTTGGGCGAGACACCGAATACCCCCTAACATACCGTACTTAGATTGAGAAGACCAACCAGCCAAAAAGACAGGAAAAACCCCCAAACTACAAACAATTGCGTAAAAAAAAATGCCCCAAAAAAAATTCCTAAAACCAATAAAACTCTCATAAAGAGCTCAAGAAGACAAAGCAATGATAAGACTAAAAACAGGTGCAAAAAAATAAAAAACAGCTACCGACTTCAAAGGGCTTTCTTTCTCTTTTATAAAAAGCTTCAACGCATCCGCTAAAGGCTGAGCCAACCCCATATAACCAACTTTATTAGGACCCTTACGAAGCTGAAAATAAGCCAAACACTTACGTTCATACAAGGTAAAAAACCCAACAGACAACATAACACACAACATAGTAACAAAATGTATCATTTCTTTACTCCTAGTGCCTAGTAAAACCTCTCACTATTCTCTGTAAGCAACACAAAACTTTTTAATTAAAGTAAGACACCAGCGTTTTTTCTTTTTTAGACCAATTAGAAAAAAACAAAAAACTTCAGATTAATTAACAACCCCACCAAAAAAAAAAAAAAAAATTATCTATTAAGGTATTTAATAAGACTCCCTGCGTTCCGCCTTTTCACGCTTAATTTTATCTTGTTCTCCTAACCTAGCCCTTACTCTTCAAACTAAAAGCGAAAAAAAAGAAAGAGCAAGACTATTAAAAAAAAGAGCCGCCTAAGAAAAAAAAATCTCTTAGTCCAGTCAACAGCTTGCCACCTAAAAAAAAAAGAAAAAAAACCTTTTAGGTTACTAAGTTGTCCCTGCCCTATCACCTTTTCGATCCTGCCCAAATCCACTACTTTTAGGACCTTCCTCCTAACATAACAAGCCCCTCTTATTAATGGTTGCTTAGACACCCTACTCAGATATCCAAGTGTACCTAAAAATTTTCTTTCTTGGTTCTCTTTTATCAAAAATACAACAACAAACCCAAAACATCAGGCTAAGCCCCCCACTAACTTCAACTCTCATTTTAAAATAGACTCTCCCAACACTTCCAACACCCAAAATCAAAACATACCCCCAAAAATAATTCTTATAACAGTTAAAATCCCTATTTCCAGCCACGGCTCACTTTTAGGAGAAGCAAAAATAACAAAAAAATCATTTTTTATAAACAAACTCTTAAACAACTTCAACCTATAAGCACTTGTTAAACCAAAACTAACATAAAGAAAAAAAAAAGTTACTACCCCTAAGTTTATTCTAATTAATTTATCATAAATAAGATCCTTAGAAAAAAACCCAGATAAAAAAGGAAGCCCACATAATGCAAAACAAGATAATATTATACTAGTACAAGTAAACATACTGTGCTTGAAACAATAACTTAGAAACCGCAAATCCTGACAATGATGGTGATACTTAATCAAAACCCCAACTGTAATAAACAACAAAGCCTTAAAACAAGCATGAGTGCATAAATGGAAAAAAGCCAAAACTGGCATTCTAACGCCCAAGGCCAAAAACATCACACCCAACTGGCTTAGAGTCGAAAGCGCTACCACTTTCTTAACATCTCACTCAAACATGGCACTAGCACCAGATAAAAAACACATATACATCCCCAGATAAAATAGGGTGTCATTGTTTAATTGCCCCCAAGCTCTAAATCGAGTCAATACCAGAATACCCGCTGTTACCAGCGTTGATGAGTGAACTAATGCCGAAACAGGGGTAGGGGCCGCCATAGCCTCTGGAAGCCAAGCCATAAAGGGATACCTAGCACTTTTAGTTATTGCGGCTAAAAAAACTAATCCAATAACTAAGAATTTATCTAATTCTTGTAACCATAAACTGTTTCCACCACAAAGAACCAAGCTAACTGCTAAGATCAAAGCCGCATCACCAACACGATTAGAAAAAACAGTAAAATTACCAGCTCTTAAAGATTTATCTCTTGGATAATGAACAATTAACTTATAAGAAACCATCCCCAAAATATCTCAACCAACCATTAAGGCCGCCAAAGAAGGAATCAAACAAATAACTCACATACCAAAAACAAAAGAAGAAATTAACAAGAGAAGTTTTTTATCCTCCCCCCCTAAATAACAAAGACTAAACCCAAAAACACAAGCACAAATCAAATTTACTAAAAATACGACAGAAAGCCCTATCCAATCCAATAAAAAAGGCACATGAAGTCTAAAGAAAGATCTTGTATAAATTTCAAGATTAAATATAAAAGAGTACCCTTTAAAGCAAAAGTCTACTCAAACAAAAAACCTAACAAAACTTAACACAAAATACAAATTTTTAAATCATTTTATCACCTAAATTTTTAATTGAAGAATAGTTTTGAGCTACCCCACAATAGCCTTAGAAGGGCTAAATGACTTCAAAGTTTCAATTTTTACTTTAATTTATTAAAAAGTTAAAACAAAATTAATCCCTGCTACCACAAAACAGTATTTTTACTTAAACTAACTTTTCATTTTATCTCTTTTTCCTAATTTATAAGCTTAGTAAACTAAAATTCCTTTCGTACTAATTGTTCATTAAATAGTTTAAAGATAGAACCCGAACTAACTCACGCCGTTCTTAACTCAGCTCATGTAAGCAATAAAAGGACGAACAGTCCTACTAGCTCTAGCGACTGCACCAGAAAAGTTCGCTTAAGCCAACATCGAGGTAATAAACTTTTTTTGTTATAAGATCTAACAAAAAAAATTATTCTGTTATCCCCAGAGTAACTTTATCTAACAATCAAATAATATCTGCTCTTAATCTATAGACCTCCTTAGCTTCTTTCCTTTTTTTATAGAAAAGTGTTACCCCAACCAAATCTAAGACAAAAAGTATTTTTGTCTTAAATAAAGTTTCATGGGGTCTTCTCGTCTTTTAAACACACCTAAGCTTCTTAACTTAAAAAAAAATTTCTAAAAAATAAAACCAACACAGAAGAAATAACGTTAAACCGTTCACAAAGTCTACAATTAATAGACGCGAGAATTATGCTACCTTCGCACAGTTACTTATTCCGCAGCCATTTACTTTTACGCATAGGGCAGGTCATACTGATTATGTTCAAAAATACAACCAGAAATGTTTTTATTAAACAGTCGTACTTCATATTTGCCGAGTTCATTAGTTTTACTTCTAACAAAAACATTCTAAGACAACTCTAATCTTACACAATAAGGCAAAATTATTACATATCTGAAACAACAATAATACTCATTCTCTCCTAATTTTCTTACATATCACAAAATTAAAAATAACAAAGTCTTATCTAAATAAAAAATTTTAATTCATTAAAAATAAAAATAAAACTATTTTAAAATAACTATTAAAATTTACACAAAACGTTGTATAAAACAAATTCTATGTCTAACTCACATTTTCCTTTACAAATAAATTTATAAATTAACACTATTTCGAGCTAATTCCCAAAACAACAGCTATATTTCTAAACTTTAAATTCTGAAGCTACATCAAAACTTAAAATAATAAAGCAAGATAATACGCCTAGCTGACACTAATTTCAAACCCAACTAGCTATCATCAAACACGAAAAGCATTTCACACCTATCTTTTATTTAAATTTTATTGATGCAACAATAAAAACACACAAAGATAGCTCGTACCCTAATTTCGAGAAACACTAAAAAGAGCTTTCTACCTTAAAAGACCGTGATGCAAAAAGTACTAAAGATCCACACAATTTATTTTATCCTAAACTAAATCTTTTTACCTTTTCAGGTTAAAATTAATTATAAAGACTTCTTTCACCAATACTAACCAAATTAAAACCTTTTTAAACAAAACTATATAACAAGAATCCTACAGGATCTAAATAGATTTACAATCTACCGCTTATTTTCTCTCAGCCACCTCGTCTCTACTAAAACGCAGGTTAAAGACAACTATAAAGTTACCAACAGAAATGCTTGCAACATCCCAAATTTTTTTAACCTAAAACGCTTTTTAACAACTTAAATGCTATCTCTTGTTTACAAAACAAAAATTTTTCTTAAACTAAAAAAGCTACTGCTGAAAAAAAAGAAACTATCTTTTTATCTCTGAAGCTTAAATTCAACGCATAAATTTCTGCCATATCAGCTTAATAATGTAAAAAGAAGTCGTCTCCTCCTTCATCGCTTGGTTAAAAATCAAGTGCTTTAATTAAATTAAGCTATTTTTACAACTGTAAAAACAAACACCCTTTGTTTAAAATTCTAGTAGAATACTTTAGCATTTTCAATGCTACGATCTAAGTTTTAATCTATCTAAACACTCAACTAGATACAAAGGCTTAACGAACAAGAATATGTCTTAAAAAAGCACTAAACTTGGTCGATTATTACAAGCATGCACGGGGCATGAGCCCGTTGGTTTAACTTAACCTACTTTATATCTTTAACCAGCGACCCGTTCCCGCACCGCTACCTTGTTACGACTTACTCCAAATTTCTCCGGAGGCGACGGGCCATTTGTACAAACTACAATGCTTATCCAATACCCCTCTCTGAAAGTATTTACTGTTAAGTCCTCCCTCATGTTAAAGCTCTACACCCACTCATTTCAGACAACAATTAGAACCAAGCCAGAAAGGCACTGTAACACAGCTAATCCTTTGTCATAAGAAGCATAACGACCTGAATTTCTAGCAAAACACTTTATGTAAACTAAAAAACCAACTTCTTCCACCTTATCAATGTTGATCCACAGTCTAGATTCAACGGCCATACACTACCTGATCACTAAACAAAGTAAGGTCCTATGTGGATCATCAGATTAAACGCCAGGTTCCCCTAACAAAATATATAGTCCCGCCAACTTCTTTAACTTTTAAGCCAATCTAACTCGTAGTCGCCCAGTGAACAAAAAATTTTTTTATTTTAACTTTTTATCCAAGTTTAAAACTAAGAATAACGGGGTATCTAATCCCGGTTTCAATCTTAGTCTTCGTGGCTTCAAATATTTTAGTCACCTAAATTTCGGCCACAAAACTTAATTTTACCTAAATAGTTAACCCGGACAAACTAAAAATAAAACATCCTAACCACCCTTTTAACTGCAAAATTTTTATAGACCCGAGTCTCTGGTCTACCCGCGTCTGCTGGCACCAGTAATAGACAACTCTACTATAATTAAAAATTTAAAAAACTTAAATTAATTTTATACTTTTCTACTTCTGTCTCAAACTTTCGTTTACTTAACAACCTTAACTACTGGAGTTGTGATATTAGTAAAGGATCAAAGCTTAACTAATCCTTGACTTTAATTATGAAACTTTTAGTTATCAAACACATTAAAATTTTTTAATTCACTATACGCCAAAATAAACTACCATGTATTAACCCGAAGAAATCGCCTATATTAAGCCAGAAGCCAACTTCCTATGCAATCAAAGCCTACCACATTACAGCAGTATTTTCAGTTTTGAAAACTAATAGATTTTTTATCTTAAAGCTTTACTTTTCAAAAACAAAAACTAACTAAATCACTCCAAAGACCCCGTGAATCACTCATAAAACAAACCAGCTAAAAGGATAAACAAAAAAACTCATAAATTAAGAAGGTAAACCTCTCCTGCTCAATAACAAACTCTGTTTACTGCCGGAAAAATCAAAACTACTTCAACCCTAAAGAGAACAAAAATAACACAAACCAAGAAAAACCCCAAAGAAGTTCTCCTTCGGTTAGAACTCAAAGGATCAAAACCACACTCATAAGACACTTTTTTGTCATAAGTACTAAAAAATTTAAAGGAAATAAAATAAGAAACTATCTGCAACAAGATCACAAAAAAAAAAGACATAACTAACGAGGCAAAAAAAGAAGAAAAGATCATTTAGTAAGAAAGACTCTTTGTCCTATATTCTACAACATCAATGTAACCCATAATGTTCTGGCACCTTACTACTTATTTAATAAAAATCAAACCTACAAACAAAAAAAACACATGAAGAAGTATTTGTGAAAGAATTAAATACTCCCCGTGCACAATTCTTTTCTTTACATACTCCGAAACATGTCCATGATTTAAAGCAGAATAAAGATGAATAGAATAAACAGAAGTAAAAAAAGAAATTAATAAAAACAATACAACCAAAAACCTGCTAACCCGAATTACTCTGTTATACAAAAGTAATTCTGCCAACCAATTTATCCTAGGAGGAAACCCGAAATTACAACACAATAAAAGAAAAGAAATAAATGCAAGAGACGGACAAACTACCAGACCCCTTTTTATAAGCAAAATTTTACGAGATTTATAAACTTCATAATAACAATTAGCAAGATAAAACAACCCACAAGATCTAACACCGTGAGCCAAGCATATAAAATATCTTCCCACATAGCCCTCTAAGTTATTTCTCAAAACCCCAACACAACAGAAAGCTATATGACCAATAGAAGCATAAGCAATAGCCATCTTAATATCCACCTGCCGCCAACAAATAATACAACAAAGAAAACCACCCCAACAACAAACCCTTGCCAACCACATTATGTAAAAACTATTAACATAAAAAAAAAGGATCCTTCTACGAATCATACCATAAACCCCAAGTTTCAACATAACCCCTGCTAAAATTATAGAACCACTAACAGGCGCTTCCACATGAGCTTTCGGTAACCAAAGATGAAAAGGAAAAATGGGCAATTTAATCAAAAACACTAAAAAACAGAAAAACCACCACTCCAGTGCTACTGTATTCTCAAAATTAAGAAGAAAGTAAAACAAAGAATAACCCGCTTCATTTAGCGTACTTAGAATTAACCAGAGAGGAATAGACCCTAGAAACATATACAAACTTATATACTTCACAGCCAACAAACGTTCTGGTTGAACTCCCCAGTTCAAAATTAAAAAGATAATAGGAACCAAAGAACACTCAAAGAAATAAAAAAAAGAAAAAAAGTTAGAGCACAAAAAGCTAAAAACTAGAACCAAACAAGACCCCAGTATACTAACTAAAAACAATACCTTTCTTTTCCTGTTTTTAAATAAGATCCTATACCTTCTAGCAGCAATACATCTAAAACTTACGAAAAAAGTTAAAGAAACCAAATAACTGCTAAAATAGTCCAAATAAAGAAAAGAAAACGGTACTTGATATCTAATTCCTACTAAATACCAAAAAAAAATACTAATAAAACAGCCAAAACAAAGCCCTCACGCCACCAACCACCATGCACACCAAGAAAATCCAAATAAAAAAAATAAAGGAGAGATACACAAAAACTTTAAAATGTTGTGCTAAAAAATCTACGAACATAATCATTACCCTTAATACGAACCAGGTTTACCAAAATCCTGATCCCCCAAGCGCTTTCACAAGCAGCAAAAACTAAGAAAATCAAAGCACTAACTCCTCTTATCCCAAAAACAAGAAAAGCAAAACACCTGACTGCAAATCTCTCCACATAGATTAACAACCTTAGATAACTTATATCTGATTTACTAACACCAAAAACAAGAAAAAAAAACAGACTAATAAAAATTAAACAAAAATTAAAAAATATCATCTTATGAAAAAACTAGAAATAACTCTAAACCCTTTCGGTGTAAACGAAAAGTACTTCTTATACTATTTTTTCAAATTATACTAAGTATCGTATAACCCACGACATCTCTAGAACCTAACTCTAGCACATTACTCTTCTGCCAACTTAGTGCTACACCCCTAGTACTTCCAAGGATGATGCCACCAAACAAAAGAAAAACAAAGCAGCATCATTATAAAAGAAAAGAAAAAAATAAGAACCCAGTTTATTACACCAAATTGTGCCATTAAGTGTTAGAAACCTCTTACAATAATCCTAACAAGTTACCTTATTAAACACTTTACTTTCAACCCCTAGGCTCTCAATACATAAAATATCAAACAAAAATAAAAATTACATCTACAAAATGCCAATACCACCTAATTATACGCATTCCATGTCACCTCATAAAACCATCAACTAAGGCATAATAACATATTGTTCACAACATTAATAAGCCAACCATAACATGAAATCCATGAAACCCTGTTATGAAATAAAAAATAGACCCAAAAATCCCATCATTTATATTAAACCCTAACCAACTATACTCATTATATTGAATAGTCAAAAAACAAACACCCAAACACCTACCGATTACCAAACCTCATCCCACATTGTAAGAACATTTATAAACTCTCGACTTTTGAGCTCAAGTCACAAATCACCCTGATGTAATTAGCAAAAACAAACCATACGTAGCCCAGCCCCGCGCATGAGGGGTAGAAACCCCCAAAGGAGGTCAAGACCTATCAGCTCGATTTAACTCCAAAAACACACGGGCATAAAAAATACCAAAAAAAAACATCGCTTCTGAACAAATAAACAAGACGAACATACATTTATATGCCTTAACTTTTAAGTCTGTCATTTTTTCAAATCAAAGATCGTCCGATCAACTTAAACCAAGAAAAAGCCTAAGCAAAGCAGCAATAAAAATATTTCAAAAAAAGACACTAAGGTTAGAAAAATCACAAAGGAAAATCCCCCCAAGAATAAGAAGTTCAGCTTCATTTATCCAAACTAAAATAGAAAAAGCAAGCAAAAACACACCACAAGCCATAGCAAAAGGATAAAAACTAGGCTCAGTTTTTCCATATAGGACTCGAGAAACACGATCCCCTAAACACCTTCTATTATAACCCTTCTTATAAAAATAACGATCAGTACTAAACTTAAACATTTAAAGATAAAGAAATTATTGTTTCTCTTAAAGGGCCGAAACCTTTAGTACTCGCTTATACTATTTATCTTTATTATCCAAACTCTCTGTACCAACTACCTTATCCTCTTCTTTTATCTTTACAGAAACAAATCTCTACTACCACTTTTCCATTTTAGGTCAGAGAACAAACGCCTAAATAGAAAAGATGGCACTCAACCCCCTTTACTATTTTTAATAAAAAATACCCTAAACAAAGATTCACCTCAGAAACAAGTTATGACCTACACCGCTCCTTCTTCTTCTTTTGGCCCCTCTACCCAATCTTCCTCCTTTAACATCCATACTTCTTTTCTCTAAAGAAACCCTCTTGATGGAAACAAGAAATACTACATTATACTAAAAAAGCAACAGACTTTTATAACACCAACCTTATCCTTTAGAGTCAACCCTATATAACCTTTATTCATATATGTATGAAGCTGAGGCCCAGTTAAACGCCGGGTTAATCTACCTTAAACCAATAAAAACAAGTGTGCGAGGGGGGCCCTCAGCACCCGGGGCCCCCGCACCCCGACTTAAAAACTAAGCCAAAATCAACTTATAACGCCACTTACGCTAGATCTGATAAAATAGAGGGCTAACCCAGCAGGCCGAGCTCACTGGGCCTCAGCTTCATACATATATGAATATTTATTTTTTTTTTATATAGGGTCATCCAACATTTTTTTCAGGTAAATGTAGGGTCCATAAGAATGCACTCGCAAAATGCACGCCCACACACCTGTCACCAAAAGGCACTTTTGCTAAACGCCGACATTTAAAATTCATTAATGAAAAACAAAAGCGTTAAACCCTTTAGTGCAAATAATCGGAAACCTTTTTTAGAAAAAAAAAAAACTAAAAATGGAAGCTATTGAATTCCAAGGAGAGTTGAACTCCTAAAACTTAAGCTTTCAAAACTTAAGGCCTAAAACCCTAGACATAAAATTCATACCCTAAAAATTAAACATCTTCATAATTCTACCAAAGTTAAACAGACCTAAACCACCTGAACGAAAATCAGGTATACTAATTTATACTACTCCGGCCTTAAGAACTAAAACATTTTGAAAGGAACAAAGCGTTTCTTGCTACCCCTTATCCTGTGGTTAACAGCCACACATTTTTCTTAAACTACCAAAACACCCACTTAGAAAAAGAAAAAAAACAAAAAAGGACCCCAAAAAGACACCACCACAACAAATGAAGACCAAAAATCCTTAACTGCTGTTTTATATAGAGTACCACTAAACCAAGCCGCCATTCCTACTGTCAAATAAAACAACACCGAAATAGCAGAGCTTAGCATCAAAACACCAACAACAAGCTTCCTTCCCCTACACATCAACATAAATTTCATAGGAAATCTTAAAAAAGGTGGAAACCCTGCTATCGACAAAAGACCAACAAAAAGAGGCAACGAATAATTCTTTGGAGAAAACACAAGTCTATAAACCCTGGGTATAACTTGAGAGTCTAACAAAAAGAAAATAGAACCAAAACCAAGACAATAAATAAAAAAAACGACAACAAAAACATATGTATTCGACAACCTAGCAATAAGCATCCAGCTGCCCCAAAGAAGAGAAGAATATCCTATCAACCTTATTAAGTTAACCTGATTTAAACCTCCAAAAGCACCAATCAAAGAATTAACTATAGCACAAAAAATAAAAAAATAATAACAGACAGCACTTCAATCAAAAACAGAAACAACCATGAAAGAACTAAACTTCATGATACTCCTAAGCAAAAAAATCGCATACCAACTACTACCTCCAAAAACCTGCGGAACTCAGCCATATCAAGGAAAAATCCCAAGCTTTAAAAGAAGTCCTAACACTAACAATCACTCTACACCATAAAAACTGTAGGCCAAAAATCCCCTGCACATCAAGATACTGCCCAAAAACTGAATCACAGCAAACTTCCCCGAAGACTCAACCCTACTTTTACCCTTTCACCAAGCAAGTACCTGAATAAAAACCAGCAAACAAACAGCATCTATAGACCACACCACGGGCCAACTAAACCTACTAATTCTTATAAAAATAAAAAAAACCAACAAAGACAACCAAACAAGAATCCCAGGTAAAAATCTATCATAAAATCAACTACGAAAGTAAGCTTTTTCATAAGCCTTATTAATCTTTATCATTCTCCTAGTCAAACTTCCTCTTAACTACATCCTCCCTATACAAAGAAAGAAGGCCTACTGCCACAAAACTCTGAAAAACACATACAGCACTCTCTCATCACAAATGCAAACAATTCAACAACAAAAACCCAAAAAACTTTAAGGATAAGAACTCTCTACCCATAGAAAACCCAGTAAACTCTAAAGCTACTTCCCGCCAATGTCAAGAAAACAGAATATGACCAACAACCATATTAGCCACTAAACGCAATCTTAACCTAACAGGACGAACCAAAATCCTTACAACCTCAAAAAAGAACAACACAGGAGAGATATAACCTGGTACTCCAGCAGGACTCAAACTTATAAGAAATCCAGAAAAACTAGCCTTTAAAGACATATAAACAGTAGAAAATCAAATAGGCAAAAGAACAACCCAAACAAACCTAGGATGAGTGCACATAGGGGCCAAAAGAGGTAAAAATCCCCCTAAAGTCATCAACAACAAAATAAACAACAAAGCACTCAACAAATGATAAAACCCTAATAACCGATAACCGCCTGCTTGCTTTATAACTTCCTTTATTGCCCCAAACAACAAAAACAAAAAACACTGAAAATACCTAATTCTCAAAAACAATTGAAAATTCAACAAGTAAAGCAAACAAATAAAAACAAAAAAAATTTTAAATACCTTAAAATCCATATTAGAAAAAGACAAATAATTAAAAAAAGAAGGGTTCTCCAAAATATCCATAGATAAAAACACATGTATCATTAATTACTTTCAAGTCACCTTCCTATGAGACTTCATTCCCAAAGGATGAGTATGCCGCACATATGGAGCTCCTCTTCGCCACTCTCGTCTCTTAGTCCTAACCACAGGAAGACAAGGCCGAACATTACGCTTACCTTCCAAAATTAATGCAACAAAAAAAGAAGCAGAAAAAAAAGCTATAACCGCACCAGCAGAAGAAAGATGCATTAACTTTTGATAACGAAAAGGATAACAATTAACACGACGCGGCAAACCCGCCATCCCTAAGAAATGCTGAGGAAAAAAAATCAAATTTACTGCAAAAAACATAACAAAAAAATGGGTTTTAGCAAAACGATATCTAGTACGAAACTTATAAAACAGCGGAAACCACAAATAAATTCCACAAATCAAAGAAAAAACTGCCCCTAAAGACAACACATAATGAAAGTGGGCCACTACAAAATAAGTATCATGTATAACAACGTCTAACCTAGCTCTAGCAAGAGCAATTCCAGTCACCCCCCCAACAGTAAACATAAAAATAAAGCCTATAACCCATCACAAGGCAGGTTGCTTTAGAGGCCGTGTACCATGCATGGTAGAAAGCCAACTAAAAACCTTAATACCAGTAGGAAGAGCAATTATCATAGTCATAGTTCTAAAATAAGTTCGAGTACAACAATTCATACCAACAGTATACATATGATGACCCCAAACAATAAAACCTAAAAGCCCAATAGCCCCCACAGCACCTTGTATAGCATGTACTCCAAAAACCTGAGACTTCTTCCCCACAGTCATAACAGCATGAGAAATAACCCCAAAACCAGGCAAAATCAAAATATAAACTTCAGGATGACCAAAAAACCAAAACAAATGCTGAAAAAGAACTGGTGACCCTCCTCCTGCAGGATCAAAAAACCTAGTATTAAAATGACGATCTGTTAACAACATCGTAACAGCTGCCGCCAAAACAGGAATAGAAAACGTTAGCAAGACAGAAGTTACCCCCATAGCTCAAATAAACATAGGATACTTAGCAAAGGACATACCAGAATGCTTAAAACAAATAATTGTAGTTAAAAAATTTATAGCACCTAATACAGAAGAAGCACCAGATACATGCAAAGCCAAAATAACAAAATCCACCCCCGACCCGCCAACTGTAGACAGAGGAGGATAAATAGTCCAACCAGCCTCTGCAGGGTTTACAGTAACACCAATCAAAAGCAAAAAAAAGGCACCAGGCAACAACCAAAAACTTAAATTATTAAAACGAGGAAAAGCCATATCCGGACACGCTACCATCAAAGGAATCAACCAATTCCCAAAACCACCAATCATAAAAGGCATCAGAAAAAAAAAAATTATTACTAAAGCATGAGCTGTAATAATAGCATTATAGCCCGTACCCGTAGTGATAAGAGCACCAGAACACTTACTCAAATGAAGGCGCATCAAAAGCCTCAAATTAACCCCCAACACTCCGGCCATAAAAGCAAAAGTAAAGTAAAGAGTACCAATATCTTTATGATTAACAGAACACAACCAGCGATAAATATACTGACCCTTTCGACTTCTACCTGTTCAATCTTTAAAACGAGAAAAAAAAAAGCCAAAATCCAAAAAAGACAACGACTTATAAAACTGTATCACTCTTTATTTATGCACTTCTTACTATAATTAACACCAAAAACAAATAACACACAATTCCCATAGTTTACTTTCAACCAACCTCCAAACAAAAAAATACAAAAACCTACAAAAACATTTTTACCTTATTTTACATTCTATCACATTAATACAACACATCTTACCTAATCACCTTCTCCCCCTCCATCTTCTTTTTGATTCCCCCCTTCACTTTTATCTTTCCTTCCTAAAAAACGCCTAAGATAATCAAAAATCAAATAATCCAACCACTTTTTAATTCCGGGAAAAAGACACTTTCCTTTAAAAGTTTTTACAAACCAGACCTTAGAAATCGCCGCATTCTCACTTACATTCTCATTTATATCAACTGCTAAACGCATTGCCCCGATACTACTAGCCTTTCCTTAACTTCTGAGCCTTCCCTAGCTGCAACTCCCTTCTTAACTCGAACAGGCGAAAAAGAAAACAAAAAGTAGTCTCAAATAAGTTGACTATAAACCATAAGAAAAATAAGAGCAAAATAAAAAATAGTCAAACAATAGCCCAAAGAGACATAAACAGGACGCACATGCGCATGGCCAGTCCGAATTAAAAGCAAAAACACAACCACCCAACACCAAAAAATAACCTGAAAAGGCAAATAAAAAGCACCCGAACGCATTTCCCCCCAATTAAAAAAAGGAAAAAGGTAAAGAACCAAAATAGAAGAGGCCATCACTACAATACCCCCCGTCTTATGAGGAATAGATCGAAGAATAGTATAAGCAAATATAAAGTACCATTCCGGCTTAATATTGAGCGGAGTTTTTATTGGATTTGCCTTTAACCAATTCTCACACGCCAAGAAAGTATCAGGATACAATAACACAAAAAAGTTCATCATAAAACAAAAAGCTAAAATACCAGTAAGATCTTTCAAAGTATAATAAGGATGAAAAGGCACCATCTGCACCATCGACAAGCCCCCTAATGGACAATTCCTATCCTCCTGATGAAGGTAAAAAATATGAATAACAGCAACTCCAGCAATTACAAAGGGCAACAAAAAGTGAAAAACATAAAAACGTTTAAGAGTAGCATCACCAACACAATAATCCCCCCAAACAAATTCAGTTAAAGCCACACCACATCAAGGAATTACTGTAAGCATTCTAGTAATAACTGTAGCACCCCAATAGGACATCTGCCCCCAAGGCAATACATAACCAAAAAAAGCCTCAGCACAAACTAATAAATAAAGCGTAACCCCGGTCAATCAAACCTTTTCGTTATCAACAGATCCATAATAAATTCCACGCCCAATATGACAATACAAACAGAAAAAAAAACCCCTAGCAAAATTAACATGAACAGAGCGCAGAAATCAGCCCTCTTTTACATCACGAATAATATGCATAATAGAACCAAATGCATAATCAACATGAGGTGTATAATGTATTGCCAAAAATAAGCCTGTAACAATTTGGACCAACAAACAAAACCCCAACAACCTACCAAAATTTCATCAAACTCTCAAGTTACAAGGAACCGGATAATCTCAAATCCTCTTAGTTAAAACACGAAGAAAAGGATTACGAAGACGGTACCTCTCAATTACTTTATCTTTAGATAAATAATTTGAACTTAGAAACTTCATATTATAACGTGTCATCCCAAAAATTAAAAAGAAGAACCCTTTTTTATAACATCACGCCAAATATCCAAAGAAACAGCTTCAACAAAAACAGGCATTTGACTGTGATTAGCCCCACACAACTCAGAACACATACCAGTGTAAACTCCAGGAGACAAAATTACTATAGGAACACAATTAGACATCCCAGGTACACAGTCCATCTTAATTCCCAACGAAGGAAGAGCTCAAGAATGAATAACATCTCTTCTAGTAACCACAACCTGAATCTTCTGATTAATCGGAACAACTAAAGGATAATCAACCCCATACAATCACCAATCAACCCTGTCCTGAAACCCGACCTCCCCAAAAGCATTCTTTTTCAAACGAGACTCAACTGTCCAATCATAACCTCAATCCTGAATTTCATACTGCCAATACCATTGAACACCTAAAACCTTCACGGTAAGGCTAGGAGACTTAAAAGGCTCTATAGTAATTAAACACCGATACCTAGCAAAAGCCATAAAAATTAACCTCGCAGCAGGAAGAACAATCCCCATCAACTCAATAGAATTGTTGTGATGATAGCCCCGAAAATGAAACCGATCAGAAGATCTGGACGCAAAAATAACACCAAGACTTACACTTACCATACAAAAAATCCAGACACCCACAGCGCAAACCATCAAAAAATAATGGAAAAGCTTCAAACAGAGATATGATTGACAACCCATAAAAGTACAAAAAAATTTAAACATTTCAAAAACCACAGTAAACAACTGTATCCTCTGCTAGACAAACAGAAATTTTAAAATTAAACTAGATCTTTTACCCATTTCGATCACTCCCAAAAGATCTCTAGCACCCAAGGCTAAAATTTTATATTAAACTATGAAATCGAAAACCTAAACTAGATCTCCTAGTATAAAGATAGTCAACCTATCTTCCTTAAGAATCAAAAACTTAAATGCTGCCTACACCATTATACTTTTAGACTAACTCTAATCAACTACCCCCCTTTCACCGAACTTCTACAGAACAAAGTCTCTACAACCTATTTACCATCTCAATCACCTGAACACTACCAAGCCTCCCACCCTCATCTTAAGTCCTACTACTACATAAAATTTAAGGCACGAAGAGGGCCAGAACCATAAGAACACCTTTTCACTACCCCTAAAAGACAAAAAACAATAACAATAGCCAAACCCAACAAAACAAAAGAAGAATACATCAGACAAACAAAAAAGTCATTAAATT